ACTTATATACACTTATATTTAAATATGAATATGTTATATGTTAAATATGAAATTACTTAAATATGAAATTACTATATGAAATTACTTCTATGTAAGAGTAAATATGAAATTACTTCTATGTAAATAGAGTAAATAGAAAATTGTAATTGTAAATATTTAATTGTAAATAGAAAATTCTAATTGTAAATAGAAAATTACAATTGTAAATGGATACAATTGTAAATAGAATAAATAGAAAATTCTAATTACTAATTATTAAATAAAATATAATGAATTTCGGTTTTGAATGAAGTTACACGGCACAGTTCTTATTACTATTACTTTTACTATTCCTTTACTCAACTCACAAATTCTACAATCAATCGGTTGATTCCGAATCATAGGATGAGTCAATGTCACAGCGGATGAATCCATTTTTTCTACCTATGTCACTCTTAGTTAGTCTTCTCTATAATGAGAATGGCTGATGAATCAAGAATTTTCAATTGGAACTAAACTAATTCTGTCAATTGATTTTTTCTTACCGTCATATTTTGTAATTTTGTAAAAGTAAAAAAAAAATAGAAATTTAGGTAAGTGTTTTATCAACATATGTAGCAAAAGACCATATCTAATCTTTCATGCTTACTATAACTAGTTATTTCGGTTTTCTACTGGCTGCTTTAACTATAACCCCAGCTCTATTCATTGGTTTGAACAAGATACGACTTATTTGAAATAAAATAAATTGAATGAAAAATTGAGAAAAACGAATATTTCTCTGAGATTCTAGGTATTCCATGATTCTTTCCCGCATCAATTGCAAATCCTTGGTCATTGAGATTCACGGATAATTCAGATTAATATTTAGAAATAGATCTTACCTCTTATCCCCTTAAACAAAACAAAAAAAATGATTGAAGTTTTTCTATTTGGAATCGTCTTAGGTCTAATTCCTATTACTTTAGCAGGATTATTCGTAACTGCATATTTACAATACAGACGTGGTGATCAGTTGTATCTTTGATTGAGTAATATTTCTTTCTTTTTTTGATTGACCTCCTTGCTGCAGGAGGTCAAATTCAAGTTGTAATTCAACTTTTTTGTTTTGTTACAATATTTTATTGTGATTCGACATTAAATAAACCGAATCACGCTCTGTAGGATTTGAACCTACGACATCGGATTTTGGAGACCCGCGTTCTACCGAACTGAACTAAGAGCGCTTTCTTATGCTTATCACAGGGGATACGACTGTACTGTAATGTAAAGAAAAATATTTTCCCAATGCATCTTGCATACGTATAGTATGCAAAGCCCGAAGATTATGTCCAATTTTAATCGATCTCAATTAATCCCTCGTTACTGCCCATAGGAGAAGTAATAGGTAGGGATGACAGGATTTGAACCCGTGACATTTTGTACCCAAAACAAACGCGCTACCAAGCTGCGCTACATCCCTTTTCAAAATTGTTGTACAGTCTCATTGTACAAAATCCCTGTCTTGTTTTCCATATCGTCATTTTATCCTCCATCTATATACAATTTTCTTGTCATTTCTTCTTTTTTTTTGGTTCATTTTCATATTTTCATATAATATAATAATAAAAGAATTATATACATCTGAAACCTAACGTATAAAAAGTTTATATTTTATATTTATCAGTAATGTTCAGGAACAAGGGATTAGATTCTTTTTTTGGAAAAGGAAAATCTCATCTATTGCTTCATTGTACACATCTATTTTAGTTAGAAATTCCGTTTAGTTAGGAAATACAAATGATCTTGAACTACAGCATCTGACCATATATGTATTACAATCTATAATAGAAGGAAGGAGGATTTTCAATGCGAGATATAAAAACATATCTCTCCGCGGCACCTGTGCTAAGTACTCTATGGTTTGGGTCTTTAGCAGGCCTGTTGATAGAAATTAATCGTTTATTCCCGGATGCCCTGTCATTCCCCTTTTTTTGATTCTAGTTATTGATATGCGAAGAAATGAAGAAAATTAGAGATACAATTCTACGTGATTCAAATTTCGGATTGCACTGCGCCCCGCTTTTTTCAGTTCTTTAATTTGAATATAGGAAGGAAAGAAAAAGAAAAAAATCTATTGAACCTCAACCTCAAATGTGGTAGATCGAAGATGAAATTTGGGAGAACAGAAATCAAAATGTAGATCCAGTCTAGGGCGGGTTCCACGAAATCATAGCATAGAAAGAAGATACTTAACTTAAATATAATACATACTTAAATATAATATGAAATAAAATCAGAAATAAAATAAAAATAAATTTTAAGAAAATAAATATAAATAGTAGTGGATTTAGGATAGGAACAATTGATAATTAGAAAGAAATTGTATTACTTAATTATTAAATTATTACTCCATTCCATTAAATTATGACTTTATTACTCTATTAAAATTGTTACTCCATTAATATTAATTATCATTATATAATGAATAATGAAATAATAATTGCAACGAAATCTTTAGAAATTCCATTTCCATTTTTTTTTCTTCAGCTCGGATCGAAAATAGAAGAGTTAAGCCGATCCAAAATTCAATTCAAAGGAGGTTAGGTTCGTGGCCAAGGGTAAAGATGTCAGAGTCATAGTTATTTTGGAATGTACCAGTTGCGCCCGAAATGATGTCAATAAGGAATCCCCGGGTATTTCTAGATATATTACTCAAAAGAATCGACACAATACGCCTGGTCGATTAGAATTGAGAAAATTTTGTCGGTATTGTCACAAGCATACGATTCATGAGGAAATAAAGAAATAGATCGAACGGAACACGTGTGCGTTCTCTCCAAGGAGAGGAAGAACTTAACATATATTGAACATATACATATATAAACATATAACATATATAATATACATAATGTATACAAATCAAAGCCCGTTTTGGTCGGATCTGATGTGAAGTGAATAAAATAAAGAAATAGAATTTTAGAGATAAGGAATAAACCATGGATAAATCTAAGCAATCTTTTCGTAAATCCAAGCGATCTTTTCGTAGGCGTTTGCCCCCAATTGGATCGGGGGATCGAATCGATTATAGAAACATGAGTTTAATTAGTCGATTTATTAGTGAACAAGGGAAAATATTATCTAGACGGGTGAATAGATTGACTTTGAAACAACAACGATTAATTACTGTTGCTATAAAGCAAGCCCGTATTTTATCTTTGTTACCTTTTCTTAATAATGAGAAACAATTTGAGAGAGCCGATTCGATCCCCAGAACTACGGGTCCTAGAACCAAAAATAAATAGACATACTCTTCAATTGACCCAAAACTCCAATTGTAACTCAAGCTCAGATTGATGTTTTGTTCGAAAAGGCCTAGAATCTAGAGTGGGTTCCTGTGTTATAAGAAAAAATGGGAAATTTTTTGTTTTGAAACATGTTCGTTCATTCCTATTACTTATCCTTTCCTTATTTTTTATTACTTATCCTTTCCTTATTTTTTTTTTATTCTATCTTCCCGGAGAAGGAAACTCCGGGAAATTCTGTTTCAATCATTCCTGTACTGTATATTACTTTGAAATCTACTTTATTTGATGATCTTGTTGGAAATCATGTAAAGACAATTCTTATTTGATATAGCTATTTGTGCAAGTATTTTACGATTAAGAAGCAATTGCTTCTTGTACAGATTGTGCATTAATCTACTATAACTATACAATACCTTATTCTCATTCTCACGAGTTACTGCATTTATACGAGTGATCCACAAACGACGAAAATCCCTCTTTTTCCTGCCTCTATCTCGATGAGAGGAAGCCAAAGCTCTCATTTTCTGTTGAGTAATCGTTCGAGTAAGTCTTGAATGAGCTCCCCTAAAGGTTGATGCAAATAAACGAATTTTTGTTCGACGTCTCCGAGCTGTATATCCCCGTCTAAGTCTGGTCATTGAATCAAATTAAACCTTAATGAATAACTAATTGATTTCCATTCTTTCAGTCATCCTTTTCCCCTCCCACGGTCGATTAATAACAAAACGGATTATTCCGATATATAAAATATAAATTCCAATGGCTTTTGTTTGCTACTATAACCTTCCTGACCACGATTTCCTTCCAGGCATTTTACCTGCAAATAAGAAATTCTAATGATACTAAAAAAATAGTGGGTTCCATCGTTTCTATGGTTACTTCTTAAACGGTGAGGTCCTCTCTATACACCGGAGCCTCTTCTTTCATTTAATCAAAGGGTATTGTGAACTTGTATAGTTCACACTCTTTGGCTCTACCCATCAACTATAGAGTAATAGTTCTTTTCACAATAAGAGTTATCCATACAGTGACGGCATTTAATTAGGAAAGTTGGCTAGGTAGCTGACCCTCTTAGGAAAGTTGGCTAGGTAGCTGACCCTCTTAGTCCGTTCTTTTAACAATTAACAATAGGAGCATAATCTTTTTGCTTCTTTTCTTATAATACCATTTCTTCTGCTTATACCATTTCCTCTGCTTAATGGATAACTATTTGCTACCAATGAGGAATTGCTTTTCATCTCAAATCTAGTTAATTGGATTTGCACCAATGGAAACCATAAATTCCATACACAATATGGGTATATGATAGATCTTTTCCATTTATCCTATTCATTGGTACCGGTCATTAATACTGGAAAATCGTCTTATTTGTTCGAACTCATGATCTGAACGAGTCGCACATACACCCTAGTACATGTTCCTCGACGCTGAGGACATCCTCTAAGAGCGGGAGATTTCGTAACATTTCTTATTGGCTGTCTTGCATTTCTAATAAGTTGTTTAATAGTTGGCATGTCGTATACGTATATATAGTCGTATATATGTATATATAGAGAATAGAATGGGTTGGTTTAGATCGATCTCAACCTGATGATTGATGATTATGAATTTTTTCTATTCAATATAAAATCACAGAAAATTCGAATTATGGTTTGAAATGGATTTACACGAAATCCCCAGTATTTTCATTTTCGACCGCTACAAGATCAACAATGCCATGAGCTTGGGCTTCTGTTGCTGACATAAAAACATCCCTTTCCATGTCTTCGGATACAACCCATAAAGGCTTGCCCGTTCTTTGTACATAAACCTTTGTGAGGGTTTCGCGAAGTTTCAGTAGTTCTTCTGCTTCCAGGATAAATTCCCCTGCTTGGGCTTCATAAAAAGAACTAGCAGGTTGATGAATCATAACCCTAATGATATTGATATAACATCATGAACAGTTCTTCTATCTCGCATGATTGGGCTAAAGGAAGGAAAAAAAAATAACAAGAGGAAAAAGAAAATAGAATTGAACAACCGTACAGGCACCTTTTGTGCGTTGCATACGGCTCCGTAATGAAATTTACTTTATTCTTCTCTTCTATTCTATCGAAGAAAGAGAATCCATCTGATCCAGATCGTTGAATGATCCATTTACCATCCTTCCTTTCGTAGGAGGAAAAAGATAAAAAATACTATGATGGTTCTGTTGCTTTATATATTTATTTTATCCGTGATTTAGCAATTCCAAAGTTCCTTTCTGATATGATCAAATAAGGAAAACTGATCTTTTTTTTTTCGTACTCTTTCATAAGATAAATATCAGAAAGACACTTCTGGTGTGGAAGAAAAATGGTTTGTGACGCTGAAATGTATCCCCGACACATAAAATCAACAAATCGGAAATAACCTTTGTTTCATACTACTATCTCGATACAAAATCTCATGTTATGAAAAAACAATAATATAATGGTTTGTTCATATCGAACTCGAAGTGCCATGCTATTATTACTTATTATTCATATTCAATATGTTCAATATGGCGAAGGCATAGTCTTTCTTTTTTTTTTCAAATAAAAACTCATTGGCGCCAAGCGTGAGGGAATGCTAAACGTTTGGTAATTTCTCCTCCGACCAGAATGAAAGATCCCATTGAAGCGGCTAATCCCATGCATATTGTATGCACATCGGGCGGCACAAATTGCATAGTATCATAAATAGCTATTCCTGGGATTACCCATCCGCCGGGAGAGTTTATAAACAAATAAAGATCCCTAGTATCATCTTCTATACTGAGATATACCATGAGACCAACAAGTTGATTCGAGATCTCGCTATCAACCTCTTGGCCTAAAAAAAGTAATCTTTCTCGATGAAGTCGGTTGATTAGGACAAAATTGTATCCTTTCGAAACCGTACGTGCACCTTTGGATGCATACGGTTCAAAAAAAAAATTGCGAAAAAAGAATCAATGTGTCGATTCCAGTTCTATTTCTTTTTTCTGTAATAGAATGGTTTTTGTTTTTCTAATCTAATTCTAATAAAGTAAAGTGAAGCTAATTCTAATAAAAATAAAGTAAGGGGTTTTTCTTCCATTTTTCAAAAAATATGAGATGAGTTTTGGCTTCTTTACCTATAAAAAAAAGAATTTAGAATTTACTGAACTTCTTGAAATTGAACTAATCTCTCTCATTGATGTATTGTTTCATCGACATTCAAATCACGATGTAATTTTCTTGTTCCTGAATGGGCCCTTTCAATTCTTCTTTCAATTCTTTTAGGTTCATGTTCTACTCCGGGAAAAGATCTGTCCGAATTCTATTTGCACATATAGGGCAAATGCTCTCAGTACCACTTCTTTTTGTTACGACTTCTTTTTTTTCAATTCGTTTCATGCCTTTTCCCAAGCATTCGATCGATTCATCATACCAGTGTATTCCGTTGGTTATTGGTTGGACGTTTGAAATCACTTCTATAGTAAGGATAAGAATCGTTTATGATACAAGTGGTAATCATACATATATTACCAATTTGTTACGTTACCAATTTGGTATTTTCTGAACGGAGCCTGGATACTTTATTTTGATTTTTCCAAGTCAACCATAAATTCTCCTAATTAATGATCCCCAATATCAAAAAATTGATCTAATTGCACTTCACGCTCCGAATGATTGATGGCTCACTCAATACAATATTTCTTGGGCGAAACAGAGGATATCCCGATCGGGGGAGAGAACGGGTAAATTCCATATGACCCAATATGTCTGACAAGTCGCACTATACGTCAACCCAAACTGCATCTTCCTCTCCAGGACTCCGAAAAGGTACTTTTGGAACACCAATGGGCATTAAATTAAAGAAAAAATTGAGTACTATACTTCACTTTAATATGGAAACGTAACAATGGCTTTATCGTCTTTATCCCTTTTTCTCTTTATTCTATTTTATACATAGATTGAAAGGTTTATAGAGTAAGACAGAATGAATAAATCCAAATTTTAACTAACGGATCAATCGTTGGAATCATAAACAAGTATCTATACATTTGTTTCCCGAAAGTAGGAGTAATCCTCCCATTGCGTATTGGTACTTATCGGGTATAGAATAGATCTGCTTCTCTTTGTTCTCACGAACAGAATTGTTCCGTTATTTTCAATGGAACGGATATTAACCCTTTCTCATACAGAATCTACTCAAAAGGTTAAGTAGTTAAGTATATATATAGTATAGTTTTTAGTCTTTTCCAATGCGATAAAATAAAGTGACATAGTGTCTATTTTTCTTTGATAAAGGGGTATTTCCATGGGTTTGCCTTGGTATCGTGTTCATACTGTCGTATTGAATGATCCCGGTCGATTGCTTTCTGTCCATATAATGCATACAGCCCTAGTTGCCGGTTGGGCCGGTTCGATGGCTTTATACGAATTAGCGGTTTTTGATCCCTCTGACCCTGCTCTTGATCCAATGTGGAGACAAGGTATGTTCGTTATACCCTTCATGACTCGTTTAGGAATAACCAATTCGTGGGGTGGTTGGAGTATTTCAGGAGGAACTGTAACGAATCCGGGTATTTGGAGTTATGAAGGTGTGGCGGGAGCACATATTGTGTTTTCTGGCTTGTGTTTCTTGGCAGCTATCTGGCATTGGGTGTATTGGGACCTAGAAATATTCTGTGATGAACGTACGGGCAAACCATCTTTGGATTTGCCTAAGATTTTTGGAATTCATTTATTTCTCTCAGGGTTGGCTTGCTTTGGTTTTGGCGCATTTCATGTAACAGGTTTATATGGTCCTGGAATATGGGTGTCCGATCCTTATGGACTAACTGGAAAAGTACAACCTGTAAGTCCAGCGTGGGGCGCGGAAGGCTTTGATCCTTTTGTTCCCGGAGGAATAGCCTCTCATCATATTGCAGCGGGTACATTGGGCATATTAGCAGGCTTATTCCATCTTAGTGTCCGCCCGCCTCAACGTCTATACAAAGGATTACGTATGGGCAATATTGAAACTGTACTTTCCAGTAGTATCGCTGCTGTTTTTTTTGCAGCTTTCATTGTTGCTGGAACTATGTGGTATGGTTCAGCAACTACCCCAATCGAATTATTTGGTCCCACTCGTTATCAGTGGGATCAGGGATACTTTCAGCAAGAAATATATCGAAGAGTGAGCGCCGGACTAGCCGAAAATCTTAGTTTATCGGAAGCTTGGTCTAAAATTCCCGAAAAATTAGCTTTTTATGATTACATTGGTAATAATCCGGCAAAAGGGGGATTATTCAGAGCGGGGTCAATGGACAACGGGGATGGAATAGCTGTTGGATGGTTAGGACACCCCGTCTTTAGAGATAAAGAAGGGCGCGAGCTTTTTGTACGTCGTATGCCTACCTTTTTTGAAACATTTCCAGTAGTTTTGGTAGATGGAGACGGAATTGTGAGAGCCGATGTTCCTTTTAGAAGGGCAGAATCAAAGTATAGTGTTGAACAGGTAGGTGTAACTGTTGAGTTCTATGGTGGCGAACTCAATGGAGTTAGTTATAGTGATCCTGCGACTGTGAAAAAATATGCTAGACGTGCCCAATTAGGTGAAATTTTTGAATTGGATCGGGCTACTTTGAAATCTGATGGCGTTTTTCGTAGCAGTCCAAGGGGTTGGTTCACTTTTGGCCATGCTACGTTCGCTTTGCTCTTCTTTTTCGGACACATTTGGCATGGCGCTAGAACCTTGTTCAGAGATGTTTTTGCTGGTATTGATCCTGATTTGGATGCTCAAGTGGAATTTGGAGCATTCCAAAAACTTGGAGATCCAACTACAAGGAGACAAGTAGTCTGATACAACATTGCTCTGGTATCTTTCGCCTCTTTTTTGATTTGACATAGGGTTAGGGTACTGAAGAAATCTTGACTTGAATCATCATCTTTTCTTTGACTCTTTTCTTTACTTTATATGTTATATGGTAAATGATGCCAAATGAATAGGCGTGGAAGCTATAATTGTAAACCAGGATCGAATCTATGGAAGCATTGGTTTATACATTCCTTTTAGTCTCGACTTTAGGGATTATTTTTTTCGCTATCTTTTTTCGAGAACCGCCTAAGGTTCCAACTAAAAAATGAAATAATTTTTTATTATCTCAATTGAAGTAATGAGCCTCCCATATAGGGAGACTCATTACTTCAACTAGTCCCCGTGTTCTTCAAATGGATCTCTTAGTTGTTGAGAGGGTTGCCCAAAAGCGGTATATAAGGCGTACCCAGTAAAGCTTACAAGTAAACCAGATATAAAGATGGCGACTAGGGTTGCTGTTTCCATTTTTAGACAATTTAAAGATCACAATGGATCTATAAGAAGATCGTTTATTTACAACTACAACGGAATGGTATACAAAGTCAACAGATCTCAACCAATGATTAAATAGGATTTATGGCTACACAAACCGTTGAGGATAGTTCTAGATCTGGGCCAAGACGAACTACTGTAGGGGATTTATTGAAACCATTGAATTCGGAATATGGTAAAGTAGCTCCGGGCTGGGGGACTACACCACTAATGGGGGTCGCAATGGCCCTATTTGCGGTATTCCTATCTATTATTTTGGAAATTTATAATTCTTCCGTTTTACTGGATGGAATTACAATGAGTTAAGTTTATAAGAACTATGAAGTCCTAGTTTTCAATCAAAAAAATTACTTTACTTAAGACTCGGATTTCTAGACCATTCTGGTAGTTCGACCGTGGAATTTTTTTGTTTCGGT